ATATTGTATTGTTCCATTCGATCTTTTTTAGGTCCCTACTCACCTCGATGGTTATGCCATGATATCCCTTGAAGCATATATGCGATATATAGGCTCCCGTAACCATGTCATATTCGCTTGTCTGAACAGAATTTCTTTCCCAAAGAAATGGAATGTATAATTCCACAAAAAGTCTTTTTTTTTTTTTTTTTTTTCACGAGGTATAACTAACTATTCCTATATTATCTGTTACGGAAGCGACCATGGATCAATTCCCCTTTCCTTCCATTTGAAAGTCTTGAATGCACCCAGAATTCTGAGCTTCATGTTCCTCCTCCCAAGATACATGTCAGAGCCGGGGGCATCCCAATCAGATTGAATGAGATGACAGTTTCTCAGTCCAAATCTGTCAAATGAAAATTTTGATCAAATCACACATCGCAATATACTAGGCCCTCTAATTCCCTAAGGGGCTTATCTAAAAGATTCGCAATATAACTAGGAATACGTTTCAAATACCACACATGAGTCACTGGACATGCCAGTTTGATGTATCCCATTTGGTACCTTCGTATACGAGAATCAACAAATTCCACCCCGCATTCTTCACAAGATTTCGGGCCTTCTTTTTCAGCCCCAATACCTCGGTAATTTCCACAAGCACAAATCCCACTTTTTATGGGTCCAGAAATTCTTTCACAAAACAATCCATCTTTCTCCGGTTTATTGGTTTTATAATGAAAAGTATAGGGTTTTGTCACCTCTCCAACTATTTCTCCATTGGGTAGAATTTTTTTTGCCCAAGCCCTGATTTGTTGAGGGGAAACTGGTCCAATTCGAAGTTGTTGATGTTTATACTGGTCGATCATAGAATCGAAATTATGATTCATTGAGATCAAGCTTCCTTCCTATTCATCTGGAAGTTCTTTTCAGATACAAGGAAATGATTCAGTTCCAGGGACAAAGATCGTAGTTCTCGAACGAGCAATCGAAAAGATTCTGGAGCACCCTCTGGGTTAGGTACTGTTGCTCCAATAATCGTAGCACCAAGTACTTCTTGACGAGCTCTAATATGATCAGATTTATAAGTAAGCATCTCTTGTAAAATATTAGCAACACCAAATCCCTCTAGAGCCCAAACTTCCATTTCTCCTACTCTTTGTCCCCCTTGTTTGGCCCTCCCTCTAAGGGGTTGTTGTGTAACAAGTGCGTAATGCCCACTGGAACGTCCATGAATTTTATCATCAACTTGATGAATTAATTTTAGGATATAGGACTTTCCTATTAAAACAGGTTGTTCAAAAAGATCTCCTGTTCTTCCATCAAATATTCTGCTTTTTCCCGGATATTCGGGTTCAAATACCCATGGATTTTTTGTTTGCTTACTGGCTTCATATAATTCAGAAAACACTAGTTTTCTTGAGGCCTCTTGCTCATATCTCTCATCAAAGGGTGCTATTCTATAATGTTTATTTAGCAGATCCCCCGCTAACCCGAGCGAACATTCAAATATCTGTCCCACATTCATTCGTGAGGGGACTCCTAATGGGTTGAATACCATATCAACGGGCGTTCCATCTTGCAAATAGGGCATATCTTGTCTAGACAAAATCTTAGAAATTATACCTTTATTCCCATGCCTTCCAGCTACTTTATCACCTACTTTGATTTCACGTTTCTGTAAAATATATACACGAATTCTTTCTGGATTAGAATTGGAACCCCCCTTTCTATGGACCCATCTCACATCAATAACTCGACCCCTTCCACCTATAGGTAGTCTTAGAGAAGTTTCTTTTGAAGTGGATACCTGAATGCCAAGTATAGCTCGTAATAATCTATCCTCCGGTGCATATGACGATTCGTTCGCTGCCTGAGGTGTTAATTTACCTACTAAGATATCACCTGTTTCTATCCAAGATCCCAGCATCACAATTCCATTTCTGTCTAAATTTCGGAGTAAATGAGCCTCTAAATGCGGGATCTCCTTAGTAATTCTTTCAGGACCTTGGCTTGTTACATGAGTCTGAATTTCATATTTCCGGATGTGAAAAGAAGTATAAATATCTTCATAGACCAGACGTTCACTAATTAGTACTGCGTCTTCAAAATTGTAACCTTCCCATGGCATATAAGCTACTAATACATTTTTTCCTAAAGCGAGTTCACCACCAGCTGTAGCCGCACCGCCCGCTAGAATTTGTCCCTTTTTAATGTATTTACCCCGCCGAACCTGAGTTTTTTGATGCATACAAGTATTTTTGTTGGAACGTTGATACATAACTAATGAAATGCTTAGAGTATCCCCATTACTTGAGAAAAGGATCTTGTGAGTATCAGTATAAATGATTTTTCCCTTGCGTTCGGCTATAGCTGAAATCCCCGAATCTAGAGCCGTTTGGCCTTCCAACCCAGTTCCAACAATGCACTTCTCGGACCGAGAAAGGGGAACTGCTTGGCGCTGCATATTAGAACTCATTAAAGCTCGATTCGCATCATTATGCTCGATAAAAGGAATGAGGGAAGCTCCAATAGAAAAATATTGGAAGGGAAAAATGCTTCTAAGATGAATCTCTTCCCATGCAATAGTCAGGAATTCTTGACGATATCGAGCTGGAACAACCTGTTGTTCTTGAATACCCCGATTCAAGGCCAAAGAATTTCCTGCTGCTACCATATAATATTCATCTCTATTTGGTGATAAATAAACCATCTGTGCCTCTTTTGATCTCTCAGATAATTCATAAAACGGACTCTCTATAGATCCCCAATAACCAACCTTCACATGAATAGCTAATGATCCAATAAGTCCAACATTGATTCCTTCGGACGTGTCAATTGGACAAATACGTCCATAGTGACTCGGGTGGATATCTCGTATCCGAAAACTAGCAGTTCGCCCCGTCAATCCTCCAGGACCTAAATAACTCCATTTTCGCCCATGAACAATTTGTGTCAACGGATTAGTTCGATCCAAAACTTGAGATAAAGGGTGTAGGCCAAAAAAAGATTCATAAGTAGTTGTTAATGAAGTTGAAGTTACCAAATTTTGAGGAGTCGGTATCAATTTATGCCTGATTGCTCCACATATAGTTCCTCGAACCGCATTTTCTAAACGAACAAGAGCCAATCCGAATTGATCCTGTAATAGATCTGCTACAGAACGAATACGTTTATTTTTCAAGTGATTCATATCGTCAAGTGTACCCATTCCCAATTTCATTCCAATCAAATGATCCACAGCAGCCAATAGATCTCGTGGTAACAAAAATGTATTGTTTTGGGGTATATCAAGATTAAGTCTCCGGTTCATATTTCGTCGACCAAGCTTTCCTAATTCACATCTTTGTTGAAAAAATTTCTTTTGTAATTCCTTGCATAAGGACTCAGAAAATACCGGATCCCCCCCTACACAGGCAAATTGTTGATAAAACTCCAAAATAGCATTTTCTTTTGACCCAATCTTTTTTTTCTCTTTATCATTCGGGAAAGACAAGAAAATTTCAGGGTAACAAACATTATCTAGAATTTCTCTTATATTCGAACCCATAGCTGATGATAGAACTAGAATAGATATTTTTTGTTTTCTACTTACACGGGCCCATATCCTTGCTTTTCTATCAATTTCTAATTCCAACCTTCCCCCCCAATCCGATATTATAGTACTGGTATAGACAGAAATTCCGTTATGTTCCAATTCTGAACGATAGTAAATACCGGGACTTTGCAATATTTGGTTGATCACAATTCGGTATATTCCATTTACTATAGAGGTTCCAAAAGAATTCATTATAGGGATGTTTCCAATAAAAATGGTTTGTTCTTGCATATTTCTACCGGTTTTCCAAATTAAGACCGCGGGTACATATAATTCAGAAGAATATGTGAGTGATTCATACACAGCATCTCTTTCTTTTATCAAGGGCTCTACCAATTGATATGTTTCCACAAATAATTGAAATTCAATTTCTTGATCTCTATCTTCAATTTTTTGAAACTTCTGAAATTCTTCCATCAAGCCCTGATTCATGAACCTACAAAATCCCTCAAATTGTATCTGACTAAATCCAGGTATTGTGGACATTCCCTCATTTCCATTCTGGAGCATCTGAATCTGAAGTTTCCTCTTTATTGAAAAAATCCCATTATTGGATTGGCTCACTATTCATCGAACCTTACCGATTGATCTAGCAATGATGGAATGGATATTCTGTTTACTGAATCACATAAAATTTTAGTCAACTCCATCCATATATATCATACGTATGAACGGAAGCAAGACAGAGAAATGGAGGGCATTTTCGATGCAAGTTCGAATTGGAGCCAAGTACAAATAGAAAGAAATGGAAATTGATAAAACATTCTTGGGAAAAAATTCTGTAACTTAGGCTGATGGAGTCTTTTATCGAATATAAAAATTGATCCAATTTCTACCTAATTCTTTTATTATGATATTACGATCAGGGTACAAAAAAATCAAAAATCAATGAATTCAGGATTCAATCTGCTCTCTATGAATGAGATAAAAACAGAAGAATCAGGAACAGCATAGAGTTTCCCTTTTTTTAGCACACGCAATTTAATGTTCAAAAAGGAATTCGCAAATCTTTTTTGGTAGTAGAATTTTTTAAAGACAATGGAATTGCGTACGTAATAGTCATAAGACTAATCTTTCGGAAGTACATGCCGATATAGCTATCTAGCTATCCGTATATCACATCTTTTATCATAATTGAACTTGGCGCAACATAGGTTAGGTCACACTCTATCATAATGTCTATTTTCTATTCATATTCAAGCACGATGATCCTATATTAGGGATATGTGCATAAGAAAGAGACCCGGGCTCAGTATCCACCGTATCAAAATTTCTGTTCTGGAGTTTACACTGTTCTGGGGTTTACATATACACATCTATTTTCGTATAATTGATTAATTGATAATGATTAGTCGTAAATCATTTGAATTTTGCATCCATTAATGGAATACAAATGGAGATACAAATTTCAGAGCTGTTCGCTAATTCAAAGTAAGAAAAATGAAAAGAGAAGGTAAGTTTTTAAGCGACGCGTGTTTTGAGATACAATCAATCGAAGAAAAAAATCTAAACAGGATCCAATAAAAAAGAGGAATTCTTTTTTGGAAAAGGATAAGTACAATGGGATTAAAGATCCAAAAAGAAAAGAACTTAAGAAAGGAAAAAATTCAAATCAAATCAAAACAAAATGAGGAAAGGAATAGAAATAATAGAAAATAGAAATAGAATAAGAATAAATAGAATATAAGAATAGAGTCTAAATAAAAATTTTATCCATTTTGGATTTAATTTGGCGGCATGGCCAAGTGGTAAGGCGGGGGACTGCAAATCCTTTATCCCCAGTTCGAATCTGGGTGTCGCCTGATCAACAAAAAAATACTTGAATTTCTTAATCCTGTTGATCGAAAGCATAGGCAAGGGACTAGGTCTGTTGATACTTTATTTTGAGAACCCGTAGGGCCTATAAAAGACTGTCATCGTTTTTCTTAAAATCTGGGTTCTGAGTGGGGCTCAAACAGGTACCAATAAATCTGAAGCAACCCAATCTTATTAATGATTGGTTTGGGCTATTCTGAATTGAATCAAATAAAAGAAATAGTGAGAATTCATTCTGGGCATCAGAACTATGAAAGTAAGAAGCAAGTAAGAAGTCGAAATCTTGGTATCCAAAGGTTCCCAAGAGACACTCCATTTTGGCTACTAAGGTTGAAGAAAGGATTCTAAAAAAGACTATCAAGACTCCCTAATTATTTTACACTATACCTTTCTTAATATTGAGGTAGTGTCTACTAACTCTGTCTGCGATGAAATTATATTGGATAGGATGATGGGAAATTCATTTCAGAATTGTGGAAAGAACTGAAGATACTTTGTATCCAGACTCACGAGAGGCTCTGAGTGCTAAGAAATTGAATCAGAATGGTTGAATGGCTATTCTTTTTTCTTATTTTCTTATTTCTGATATTTAATTATCTTCTATTTTTATTTTCTTGATTTCTTATTTCATTTATTTGTATTTTTATATTTTCTATTCATATTAGATTTATTATATTACTTTTTGACTTTTTAATATTACGAATATTCCTTTTCTTTCTATTACTATTACTTAACTTAAATTACTTATTTTCTTTAATTTCTTTTTTCATTCTACTTTTTGATTTCCAATTCTTTCTATTTCAATAGAATTCTATTGAATAATAAATAGAGGAACTTTTTATGAGTGGATTCATGAAATTGTTTCATCAATAGCCGTAAGTAAGAATCCTATTTTGACTCTGCGCCATTGATTCCACTATGATTTTGAATCAATAATGGAATAATTCATTCATTTAATAGAGATAGGGGACATCATTCACATGGATATAGTAAGTCTCGCTTGGGCTGCTTTAATGGTAGTGTTTACATTTTCTCTTTCACTTGTAGTATGGGGAAGGAGTGGGCTTTAGAGCTAGGAATCTTACTAATTTAGTACTTTACTGAAGAATCTAATTGTATCAATTCTGATCGTTTTGCGAAAGCTTAAAACTTGACTTGGTTTAGTTTATCTAGATTCGTTTATCTATCTATTATTATAGATATTAGTATTATATTTCTATTTCATATTAATTATTCTATAATATAGGATATGGTTATGATATTTATATGGTATATACTATATGATGATATATAGTATATGCCCGTACTATTCTTCCTACATTAATTCTTTTGATGGACCCCCGAATCCATATCCATAAGCATAAGAAGAGATATAAAAAATCAGGAATTCAAGCAGTTGGGCTTGCAATTATTTTGGATTGATAAAAATGCATACAAATGGGTGTAGAGAAAAAAGATAAAATTCGAGTGCTATTTCATTTTGATGTACGTCTAATATATATTATTCTCTTTATAATTATAGATATATATCTATTGTCAATTGATCTATATAAGAGAAACCTTCTTTCTGTACACAATACAACTTTATGTACTAAGAATTTGAATATGAAATATTCTACAATACTCAATTGTATAGTGTGGTAGAAAGAGCTATATATAGCTCTTTCTACCACACTATCTCAGATACTTCTGATTCCACATTTCATTTCAGACTGAAATAGAGTTTGAAACCCTTTCATTTATTCAATCATTGATAAAAATGAAAAATTCAAGTTTCATTCAAATTAATCATTTTGGCTGACTGTTTTGACGTATATGATAAGTAAAAAGGCAGTAGGAACTAAAATGAACAGCGCAGTAGCAATAAACGCAAGAATATTGACTTCCATAATCTCTTTGTTTTCTTCTTTCACAATAATTCGGGATCTAATCCCATAGAGATGATAAAGTGGACTCCTATCAATTCAAAGGTATGAATTGCATCTTGATACTAACCCGGATCAATATTATGAAGAAAAATATCAAATTGATTTATCGTCGCGAATTGAATAGTATAACATAGGAAGATCTTTTATCCATACTCGATCTAAATGAAATAGATCGAAATA